AATAAGCCTAAAAGAAAATGGATTCTTCCTGGGTCGATGCCCGAGCGGTTAATGGGGACGGACTGTAAATTCGTTGGCAATATGTCTACGCTGGTTCAAATCCAGCTCGGCCCAACAATTCGCCAATCTACCACTCGACCACGAGATGGTATAACCCCCTTGTCCTTCAGAAATACCTGATACGGAGGAATAAAAAAGAATCCAATTTTCTGCTAGATCCCTTATTTCCCTGGGATTGTAGTTCAATTGGTCAGAGCACCGCCCTGTCAAGGCGGAAGCTGCGGGTTCGAGCCCCGTCAGTCCCGACGTATCCAATAAGTACAAGTACATCAATTCATCTCTCCCCTTATCTGTGAAAGGGGGGGACAGGGAGCAGAATCTCATTCCCAAGGGGGTTCTTTTTTCTTTCCTTTGCTGTTTCGCATTTCTCATCAAACAAATAGGGGAATTTTCATTACTTCAACGAGTACCGATTGGTAGGAGAAAGACATATGTAGATTAGTACAATTATTAGGAGCATTATAGTTAGTATTCCAAGAGATACTGAGCCCGCTTTTTCGATTGCTCCCGACCCATGTAATGGAATAGAGGACTTTATGTTTCTCGGGCGCACATACACAAATGGAATTCATTTCTTGTACAATACAAAATGAAATTAACATAATTCCCCTGATAGAATACTTTTCCAGATTAAACAATCTCCCCTTATGGCTCCGGTTTTGTTTGTCTAACCTCAATTACTAATGTGAAGTAGTGTAGTGATTCACGTTGAAAAATCTATTTCATTTAAATTGCACACTGAGCTTTTGATATATGTGTCCCAGTACTAGTAACCTACGGAAGGAGGGTAAAAGAAAGATAAAGATCATCCCACCCCTTTAGCAAGGGCATGCATCTTTTTTTCCTTCCTTTTTTCTATTTTGGGGGCTCATCGAAGAAAGAACAAACCCTAAACTAAAATAGTAAATTTGATGTAATATTACATCTTTTATCCCGGGACTCATCTTTCTCACATTTCTTTGTCTTCCAAGAAAACTAGATCATTAAAAAACGGAATTTAGAACGTAACTCCTTTCTTTTTCCACTTCGCTTCTATTGTTTGTTGGGGGTTTGTGACTAATGGAAACGGACGGGTGGTCAGATGATACTTCATCCGATGATTGTACAAGGAAGACGTAAGGTAGGTTATAGAAAAGTAAAGAACATAAATGATAAATAAAGGAATTTTGGATTGGGCCAGGAATCCCATTTTTGATTCGGTATGGATAAAAGATCTTCCTATGTTATACTATTCAATTCTCGACGACGAATTGATTTGATAGCTCAGATATTGTTATTCATGATATTGCTCCGATTCAAGATCATCGAGAGGTAATTCATTTATTGAAGTGACAGGCGAAAGATTTATCATCTCTATGGGATTAAATCCCGAGTTATTGTGAAGTAAAAAAAAACGATGAGATTATGGAAGTAAATATTCTTGCATTTATTGCTACTGCACTGTTCATTCTAATTCCTACTGCTTTTCTACTTATCATTTACGTAAAAACAGTCAGTCAAAATAATTAATTAAAATAATTAATTAATTTGAATGAAATTTGACTTCTGAGTTCTTATCAATGGTTGAAGAAATAAAATGAAAAGGATTCCAATTTCACGTCTTAAATGAAATGAGCGGACTATAATCGGCAGTATTCTATGAGATCCGATAGTATGGTAAGAAAGAAATGGATGAATCTTTCTTTCTACCATACTATCTATTAGTGTTATTTTAGTTTGTAAAGTTATACAGTGTATAAAGTTGTACTTTCTAATAAAGATAGAGGCTTAATCTTAATATAGATCAATCTACAATATTATCTATTATCTTCATATATGTAGATATCAATTCAATTCAATATATGCAATTGACGTAGGACCTAATTCTATTTCTTTGATACATCTCTTTGTTCCCATCAATATGAAATAACCGCCTTACTCTTATAGTTCTAATTTCTAGATTTCTTATTATTTACAATATGAATTTCGGGATCTATTGAAAGAATCAAATCAATGAAGGAAAAATCATATGGGCATAGATTAATAAAATAAAGTAGTTTTTTTTAGCATTCCGACGAAATAATTGATTGACCCATTGACAGGAGTTCTATGGGCATTTCTTCGGATTTCGAAAAGGAATAAAAACCTCACAGATTTTTAACGCTTGAACCATGGTATGAAATGAGTCGATACAATAGAAATTCTATTTCGAAAATAATAAAACAAGCGGTAAGTGCGCAATATGTGACTCGCCCGAGTCAAGATCTTATTATGCATAGTATCTCGTTAGACAACCACTATATCTATATTGTTTCTCATAGAAAATGCGTATACACTTAACAAAACGACTTCTTTCAAAAATTTTTGAAAGAGTAAAGAAAAAAAGAAAAAAGGGGTCGGGTCTTCCTCAGTAGCCATATATAATTCTGGTAAGAGCCCGGTCATTGAAATAGAAAAATTA